ATCTATTTTTTTTAGACTATGGTTAATGGATACCTTTAGATCATGCTTCTGTTGAAACTATCAGTCTATTTCCGGATTCCATAAAACTGGAATTCGAAAATTATTTTCCAGTTTTAGATCTCTTAACCCCTTACCTTGGAGATTGATTGAAAATTCATAAACCACCCACGGGGATTTTTATATTTGATTGGATAGTGTATACCCGGTGTGCACACAACACAAAATAGGCCGTTATTCTATTTTCATCATCAAATGATTATTCGATTCTTTTTCCTTAGTCAATCCAAAATTCTTGAATTATCTTAATCTCTAGGAAAAATGCTTTGATTCTTCCATTTTGATGGAATCGGAATAGTTCCCTTCATTCTTATACTACTCCATTTGGATGAAATCGAATCGGATTCAAATATTTCTTATTATTCATGCCTGGCAAAAAGAAAGAATTTGAGTAAACGATCCTATTTTTTTTTAATGAGTCTGTTTTTATGTTATTTCGTACTGTGCAATTCCTTTGTTTGTGGGATCATTTTCTCACGAGAGGTAATGAAAAGAATTATAGAATGGATTGCTATCTATGCCTAGATCAAGGATAAATGGAAATTTTATTGATAAGACCTTTTCAATTGTAGCCAATATCTTATTACGAATAATTCCGACAACTTCAGGGGAAAAAGAGGCATTTACCTATTACAGAGATGGTGCGATTTGATTATTCTTATTTGTTTGATCCTTAGAAGAAAGACACGTGATTCGGGATAGAAAATAAAGAAAAAAGTAAAAAAAAAATTTACGCTTTTTGGGGGTGAAGTTTGTAAAAAAACAACTCCCTCTGTCGTGTATCCACGATTAATGCAGCCTCAGATGCTTCAATTGGCGATTCTAGTATTGAGCGAAAGGTTACACCTATGTGGGTTATTTATGTATTGCAGGTCAACCCCGCTCCATGAGTACCAATAGGTGGCATAGAGGAAGAAGCACTACGCCTAGGAATCAACAACACGAAAACTTTGTTAGAAATTTGATACCCTTTCCTTATCAAGATCGGAACTCAGAAGAATGGTTGGGCCAACAAACATCCATCTCGTTCGTATTTTGGATACACGTATAACCATCGAAGACTGTTGAAGTGACGAATTCCTCGAAATTAAGGGGCGTGAGGGACAAAGAAATTGTTGAAGTTACCTTTTTTTTATCTAGTATCAACACGTTTGATGTTAAGAAAAGATCTTTTGCGGGAAGGTTGGCTAGAGATTTCTTGTAAAAACACTAGCCCCGCTCAGTCAATAATGCGAATATTTCAATCTTTTTTGATTCCATGTATTATTCTCATTATGCACATAAGGGAGGAGCCGTATGAGGTGAAAATCTCACGTACGGTTCTGAAACGGAGATTCTTTGAATCGAAGACGACCGTAACGGATGTCGGCTCAGTCAGAAGGAAATTATGCGGAAGCTTTACAGAATTATTATGAAGCTATGCGACTAGAAATTGATCCTTATGATCGAAGCTATATACTCTATAACATAGGCCTTATCCACACAAGTAATGGAGAACACACGAAAGCTTTGGAATATTATTTTCGGGCACTAGAACGAAACCCGTTCTTACCCCAAGCTTTTAATAATATGGCTGTGATCTGTCATTACGTGCGACTATCTCCACTATAGAAAGAAACGGGGGAAGAGAAAAGAGCGAATCCACTAGCAAATACTAGAAAAAATGCCGAGAAAAAAATTGATACATATGCATCGTAAAAAAAAACGATTTTTATCAGCTGTAGCAAAGAAAAAAGGAACTTCATAGAAGTCGAAATATGAAGAAATGGATATGCCTAGATACTTTATTCTATGGATAAAGGATCTAATTGATAGAGAAAGCACCGTAAAGATCAATTAGTGAGGTTTTGGGCCGATACAATAAGAACTGCTTACTTACTTTTGTGATGATATAAGATAAAAGGTAGGAATCGACTTATGTAATAAAGGCGATCCCCTAAAGGATTGAGCAGCGGTGTAGCAGCAGATCCCAAAGATAGTAAGACTTTTCTTCATAATAAAGAAAAGTCTTTTTCGAAAATTCTATATAAATTTTTCTATGAAACCGAGATAGTTAACTTTCAGAAAATTCTAGCGAGAGTGGAAATGCTTATGCTTTATTCTTCTGAAGGTGGGAGAAAAGATAAAACTAAAAAAACGGATTTTGAATCAAAATGAAAGTTTGAAACTCATGTAATTAACCTCTTTTGGTTAACCCGAGAAAAAATTGGATAGATCTATGAAAAATCTCATTATTCAATTAGATATTAGATTATCTAGAGTAGATTAAAAAAATGGGACACCACAAGAATTGAATGCTGAGCCGTATGAGGTAGTAAACTCTCAAGTACGGTTCTAAGGGAAGGAATTGAACCCCCTATTCCGACCGGGGAGAACAGGCCATTCGACAGGGAGATTCTGAAATTGCGGAGGCTTGGTTCGATCAAGCCGCTGAGTATTGGAA